CATTGCCAAAAATTAACAAAAAAAGAGTTCCATTTCGACATCAAAAGAAGCGTTCCTTTTGAAGCCAGAATTGATTTTCCTTGATACCTAAAATAATGCATGGAAGGGTCCGCATCCTTGAGCAAACATAGGTTTGCCTTAAAATCCTTAGCAAAGACTTTGACAAAGCATTCTATTTTTCCATAGAAAATGTTTCGTTCAAAAAGGGCTCCAAAACTGGTTGATCGTAAATGAAGAGATTGGTTACGCAGAAAGAAAAAAATGGATTCGTATTCACATACATAAGAGTTATATAAGAAGAAGAAGAATCTTTGATTGATTTTTGAAAAAAGGGAACGGGACCTCTTTTGAGTAATGAAACTATTCAAATTGCAAGACTCGTGGAGAAAGAATCGTAATAGATGCAAAGAAGAAGCGTCTTTCACCCAATAGTGAAGAGTTTGAACCAAAATTTCCAGATGAGGGGGGTAGGGTATTAGTATATCTAATACAGAATTTAAATGTGAGAAATTTTCTTCTAAAAAAGGAAATATTGAATGAATCGATCGTAAATTCCGAGATTTTATTATTTTTTTGCGCTCTACTATTAATCGTAAAGAAAACGGAATTTCCACAATAAAAGCAAACCCCTCTGATAGCAGTTTAGAATACAAACTATTGTTGGGCCCAAAAATTTGACTTTTATTAGAAGAATAAGTACTAAAATATATCTGTTTATAAATTTGAATAATTAAGCGTTTCACAATTTGAAAACTCAATTTTTTTTCATACCCCGTATTTTTAAAAAAAATTGACCTATTTAAACCACGATCATGAGCAAGTGCATAAATAGACTCCTGAAAGAGAAGTGGATATAGGAAGTTGTGTTGTTGAGATCTTTCTGGCTGTAAATATCTTTGAATTTCCTCCATTTTAATTTGAATTTGGACCAAAGGCAGAAGATTTTGAGGGTTATCAAATGATACATAGTGCGATACAGTCAAAACAAGGTATTTATAGTAAATTTAGAGTAAAAATAAAGAGAGTTCGAATAATAAATACCTCGGAATCTGGTAAACTTGAAACGGATTTACTAGACTCTCCTTATACTCCCCCATTCCATTTCATGGGTCAATATTATAGGAATTTTAGAATAGGATAATAAGATGGTTAGAAATCCTTTATTTTGAAAACCGAATCGCTCTTTTGATTTTGGAAAAAACTTTCTTTATCAACATACTTTTTCTTTTACACACTAATCTCCATTCCAGAATAAGTAGGATTCATTACAAAAAAAAATAAAGAATCCACTGGTGAGGCGAGAACCCCCTTCCCGCCGCGGGCACTAATCTATTTTGATTTTTAACGTCAAATTAGCTCGGGAATGATTCAAATTAAGAACCAAAGCTCGTTGCTTTTTCTTTCCCCAGAATTGAATTGAAGCCCTAGCCTTATCCATTTATTCATTCGACCTAACTTGAATTTTCTTTTTGTTCGGTTCTAAGAATTCGAGCACGGCCTTATACCGATCTAGTAAGACTTCAATATTCTCAGAACTCTCCGTTGATACGACATGCTGTTTTTAACATCCATTTCCCTTCAGGATCAGTCGCGGTCTTCCAAGCTTTACCGATGGTATAGACGAATCCCTCACTTCATCCAAATGTGTAAAAGATCCTAGTCGCACTTAAAAGCCGAGTACTCTACCGTTGAGTTAGCAACCCCAAAAAAAAATATAGAATTGGGGAATTCTAGTAGAGACTTTCTAGATACAATCCGAATACAAAAACAAAAAAAGAAGACGATTCAGTCAAACTGTTGAACGAAGAAATCTAAAAAAAACACACACACATTTTCAAATTGAAAATTCAAATGAATTATATTTGTTTGATATGCTGTTGTCAATAGAAATGTTGAGAAAAACCCAATAGAAAAAAAAAAAAACAAAATAAATTCCATTTTCAATTGAAATTGGTTCAATTGAAAAATGGAAAAAAAAATACTAATAACTAATATAGGATATATGAATAATTCATATATAAATTTAAATGAATGAAAATAAAATGAATGAAAATAAAACAAAAGAAAAGGACTTGTATTGGCACTACATATAGAATCTAGATGCAAAAAAGTGTAGCTGTAAAAAGAAATGAAAAAAAAAAATAAAAATAGAGCAGGAAATAAAAAAAGGGTAGTTTTAAGTATAACTTTAATCTTCTATTTTTGTATTTCCCAAATTTTTTCCTTAATTGAATTTGGCTTAATTAGGACGAAGTTCCACCCCCGACCTCTTTAAAATATCCTGAACAGTTCCTGTAGGTTGAGCACCTTTTTCGAGGAAATATAGAATAGCCGGAACATTTAAATAAGTTTGATTCCTTATCGGATCATAAAAACCCAATTTCCGAAGATCTTTTCCTTCTCTTCGGGATCGAACATCAATTGCAACGATTCGATAGACGGCTCATTGGGATAGATGTAGACGAGCAACACCCCCCCTAGAAACGTATAGGAAGTTTTCTCCTCGTACGGCTCGAGAAAAATGAAGGATTCGAGGTTTTGCCTATGTATGAAATTTCTAAATTTGAACAAAAAATCAATTAGACTTTATACTTCGATTTCATTTTTTGCTTCTTCCTTCATAAAAATAAAAAAGAAATCATTCCTACTCTCATAACTCAAATTGGATAATTCTGAAAAAAAAGTTTTAAACAATTTCATTTCTTGAGCGGTCTTTACTCCCTTTATGCTTGTCTCGTTTAAAATCAAATGAATTTTGCTTCTTCCGTCTGATCCAGTGATTGAGACAATTAAAACGGCGTTTGCTTGTTCTGGGATCCTTTGATAGTTTGTTTTGAATCATTGGGTTTAGACATTACTTCGGTGTTTCTTAATATTTTCCTTTCAAAATGGCAGCAACATACCTTTTTTTTACTTCTTTCTACCAAAGAATCCTACAGATTCCCGCATGATACACTTCGGATCGAAAAAGTTTGATCAAGTCTAATAACTTTTTGGAAACTTCCTCGAATTGGATTCTTTCTGTATCGAAGATATGTTTACGAAGTTGTTCCAATTTATTGATTGGCATTAACCCTAGATCCCTGCCCCCATAAAAAAAAACTAACTACTCGAGCTTCATCATGAACTATTTCCATTAAAAAAACCCAACAAGGGCTCTCGTGGAACAGAACAAATGATGTCGAGCCAAGAGCATCTTCATTCCTATATCAAATGGTGGATGTAACAATCCACAACGGATCGTGGCCTTCAAGTCGCACGTTGCTTTCTACCACATCGTTTCAAACGAAGTTTTACCATAACATTCCTATAATAATAATTTGGAACCGGTATGGACTTGATTCAATTATGGAATCATGAATAGTCATAGGTTCTATTATGGGTTCGGTTGATGTGTAGGCATCATGATCTACACGTTTTCTCTCTTTTTTTTTTCTATATACTCTATTTTTTTTCTATATATAAATAAAGAATTAAAGAATTCTAGATAAATTAATATTATAGATTAGATAGCTGGGGTAAATATTTTTCTGAAGAAGTCTTAGCAAGATCCCATCGGGAACATAATATGAATAATCTATATTCAATTTTAAATATTTATTTTCTTCTTTTATAAATCTTTAATAAATTGAAATTTTTTCAATTCCTATTGTTTAACTCCGGAGTCATTACCTTTTCGACAATCTAATCTTGCTCTTAAAGTAAATAAAATTGATAAATCACCACAGCGCTATATATATTTCTAAATTTTCATTAGAGCCAAACCCGAAATACTTCAAAAAAAGATTCAAAGAAAACAAATCAGTTACTTGTTTGTTTGTTAATGAGATTTGGACAAAGACATCCTATTGAGCGACTTTATTTAGGACCAACCTCCCGAGGTTAATTGGTTAGAATCCAAGAGGCCGACAAAAAACAAAAAAAAACAAATGAATTATGAATTACTAATGGAGGCCGCCTCATTTACGGGATAGAAAAATGAGATGGGGAATAGAGATTCTTTCATATCTAGATTCCTCCTTTGTTCACTAAAAAAAAGATTTGCCGAAGATCAAAATTCAAAACAAGAATCACGTTCCATCTAACATTCAAATTGAAACAGAACTCAAAGATTCAATGAAAGTTAAAACCAAAAATTGAGTCTCATAGAATAAAGAATAAAATAAAAATAAAATGCTCTGGGACGGAAGGATTCGAACCTCCGAATGGCGGGATCAAAACCCGTTGCCTTACCACTTGGCGACGCCCCATTTCGATTTGTCTTCGACACTTATAAAAATTTATGTAAGTTTTGGTTTTTTGTCAACTCGATTTCAAATATCTTCAAATATCTATAGAATCAATTCTCTTGTTACTAGGCTTTTGAGATGCGTAGTTTAATATGTGTAGATATTGAATTCAATTGAATTGATTGATCATTACATATTGATCATTACCTAGAATTCAATTAAGATATTGTATGAAAGTATGATTTTTGCGATTCTCCTTGAGAATTTTTGATTATGGGGATTCAAACAAAAAAAAAGAGGTAGAAGTAGTTTTTGCCTACCGTACTTACCCCCCTTTCCTTATATCAATAACTCAATCAAAAGGCAATTATCTCCAAGAACAAAAAATGTCTGTTATGCTTAAGATCTTTAGTTTGATCTGTCTTAATTCTGCCCTTTATTCGAGTAGTTTTTTCTTCGGCAAATTGCCCGAAGCCTATGCTTTTTTGAATCCAATCGTAGATTTTATGCCAGTCATACCTGTGCTCTTTTTTCTCTTAGCTTTTGTTTGGCAGGCTGCTGTAAGTTTTCGATGAGATCCTTAATAATATCAATATGCTAGAAAATTCATGATTTTACCAATAAAAAAATTCTAATTATAAAAAAAAATTTTTAGTAAGATCTTCTAAGATTTACAGTTTGAAATCTCGATTCAAACATTCATTAAAAGTATTGGATAGTTGTAAAAAACCCGACTTACTTCATTTCCTTATTTTTTGATCCTTTCCAGTGAAAGACCCTACTAGGGTCCTTACAATATATAATTGGGAAAGAAATTTTCTAAAAGAAGAACTCTTATTTCAATTTCAAATGAAATTATGAAAATTATTTTTTATAAAGAACTTCATTTCTTGGTGCCAAACTTGGATATGTGGTAGAAAAATGGATAATCTATTCTCTTTATTTATTAAAAAAAAAGAAAAAATCTTGGAGATTTGTAATGCTTACTCTCAAACTCTTTGTGTACACAGTAGTGATATTTTTTGTTTCTCTATTCATCTTTGGGTTCCTATCTAATGATCCAGGGCGTAATCCTGGACGTGAAGAATAAGACTATACTAAAAAGAGTTTTTCTTTTGAAACTTTCTTGTGATTTTATCTAGTATACATTTCACTACGAAACTAAGAATAAGAACCAAGGGATTGCGAAAATTGAAAAAAAAATAAAATCATCCGCGAAAATGGAAAGAGAGGGATTCGAACCCTCGGTACGAATAACCCGTACAACGGATTAGCAATCCGCCGCTTTAGTCCACTCAGCCATCTCTCCAAATTCAACTTGATAATTCCTATAGCTATATTACACATAAACTAAGGAATCTTTATTCTTCTTTAATTATATTATATATATTGATTGATTTCATTATATATTCATTATAAATAAATAAATTAGATATTCATTATAGATTATTTTATATCTATATTTTTTTATTCTATATTATAGATATTATTCTATCTATTATTATAGAATTTATTATAATTTATTATAATTTTTTTATTGATATTATTCTTGATTCTATTCTTTTTACTTTATATTCTATTGTAATTGTCAAAATCATCAATTTCGTTTATCTAAAATCTAAGGAAGAGCCTGAAAGAACCAAAATAGAAAAAAGAAAGAAGGCTAAAGGGGTCCTCTTTTATTTGCGTTGGTTTTATTCGAAAGGCTCTTCTTATTCTCATGGCCTGGTCAGTACTCAGCCGGGCCTTTTTTTGTTCCAACGAATTCTAAATAAAGATTTCTAAATAAAAAATGCTTGTTATTTTATTAGTTATTATATTCTATTCTTTATCTTTATTATTCTATTCTATATTCTATTATTATTATATTATTCTATTTTTATTAGTATGTTGAATTCTATTATATTGATATTGTCTTATATTGAAAAATATTCAAATTGAATTTGACTCTCCCCACGAAAAACGATTTTGTGATGACCCTATCTTGAATATCAAAATTCCCTTGTTCGACAAAAGGTGTATTTGTATACAATAATCGGATTGTAGCGGGTATAGTTTAGTGGTAAAAGTGTGATTCGTTTGAATACCCCTTTATACAGTTAAAGGATCCTTCGGCTTGGTTCGTATGCCGATCAAAAACTTTATTTCTAAAAAGGATTGAATCCTTTTCCTCTCAATGACCAATTCCGGAGAAAATACGCATTCTCGTGATTTGTATCCAAAAGTCGCTTAGACATTGAAAAATTGGATTATGAAATAACGAAACAGAATTATTAGAATTGGATCAATACTTCCAATTTCAAATTTCATAAGTATGAGTAAGGGATCCATGGCTGAAGATAGAAAGTTCTTTTTCAATTTCTAACCGTAACTAAATCTTCAATTTTTTTTTTGTAGGAAAGATATTGAAGCAAAATAGCTATGAAACGGTACCTTTGGTTTACTAGAGGCATCAACATATTGTTTTAGCTCGGTGGAAAAAAATACTTTTCCTCAGGATCCTTAAGAATATTAAAGAATTATTTTATTTATTCTAATAAATAATAATCTGAAATAAATCGAAATAAAGAACGGAGTAACTAGAAAGATTTTTGTTCTAATTATTCTAGAGGGATCATCTAGAAAGCTATTTTGTTTTGTCTGTATTCAGACCAAAAGCTGACGTAGATGTTATGGGTATAATTCTTTTATAATTTTGTTCAAATCATAGATCTCCTAATTTACTCATTTCCATAAAGGAGCCGAATGAAACCAAAGTTTCATGCTCGGTTTTGAATTAGAGATGCTCAAAATACTGAATGGACATCGACTATAACCCCTAGCCTTCCAAGCTAACGATGCGGGTTCGATTCCCGCTACCCGCTATATTTTATTTTATTATTTTATATCTAATGAAATGCTAGAAAAGATTCGATATATTTATAGGAACTATTTCTATTTAACTATTTAACTATTTCTATTAACATTAACTGAAACTGTTAATAAATAATTCATTCATTAATAAATAATAATAACTAAGAAAATGCAAAAGATAAAGATAAAATTGAAGAGAATTTTTAGATGGAATTTCAGAATTCATATAAAATGAAAAATCTACTAAAAAATTCCAATTCATAATAGATATGTCGAATTTATTCTATTTTATTCTAATTCTAATTATATAAATTTGAAATCTTCTATTTAATATTTTAAAATTTTAATATTATAGATATTTTTTTTTCATTTTATTTTTTTTTGAATTAAAAAAATTGAAATAATTTCATTTGATTCT